ATATATTAAGGATATTTTATAGTAAATTTAGTAAAGTTTTATTTCGTGTTAGATATTAAATTTATAGGATTTTTATATTTAATGATATTATTCAAATTAAAATAATTAATGGTAATATTGATTTTCATATTAGTTGTATTAAAAAATCATATCGGACTCGTGGCAGTGTATATCGTATATATAAAATAGATCTAACAAAAAATAAGATTATAGTTCCGATCATGTTAGGAGAAATAATTATACTAAAAATAATGCTTAGGATAATAATCATCCCATATTCACCTATAAATAAGAATGCAAATTCTACTCTTCTGAACTCAACATTAAATCCTCTAACTAATTCTCTTTCTGCTTCTATTAAATCAAATGGAGTTCGACCACATTCGGCTAGAATTATAATAATTACTGGTAATGAAAGAAAAATACTTATTATTATTTCTAGGTTTATAAATCCTTTTCATATGACATTTAAACATAGTGAGTCTTTTAGGTTTAAAATTATTAAAATTACCAGTGATAAACAAATTTCGTACGAAATTCTTTGAATTATAGATCGTAAACTTCCAAATAGCGCGTATTTTCTATTAGAAATTCAACCTCTTAATAGTAATCCAAATCCTATTATACCTAGTAAAATAATAATAAATATACTGTTCAGTTGAAAATTAATTAAATTTCAATAAAATGGAACTCTGGTTCAAAATATCAAGAAAATAATTAAATTTAATGCTGGAATAATTGAAAATAATAAAAAATTGGAAATAAATGATTTATTATTTGATTTTAATATTAATTTGATTCCGTCAATTACTGGTTGTAGTAAACCTCAAAATCTAACTTTATTTGGTCCACGTCGTCGTTGAGAAATTCCCATATAAGCTCGTTCTAAAAGTGTAATAAAAGCTACTGATATTAAAATTCTAAATAATATTAAAACTAGTTGTAGTAATCATATTAAGATTCACCTAAAAATTGATTTGGTGTAGTCATATTACAACTATGAATTGAAATTTCATTGTGATTATTTTCACCAAATGACCACCAGAGAATATATAAAATATTATGAATTGATCTTAAGTCAAATGCAATTGATCTGCCACACTGGTCTATTTTTAATGAATTAAATTTTTCTTATTATATTTACTCAATTTTTAAATAATAAGACAGATGTATATTCGATTACAATTGGTATAAATCTGTGATTTGCACCACATAATTCGGCACATAATCCGTACACTAACGTTGGAGTGAGTGGAACTATTATAGTTGAAATAATACGTCCAGGAGTAGCATCTATTTTGATTCCTAGTGATGGGATTGCTCATCTGTGAATTACATCAGCAGAAGATACTGATACACGAACTATCGCATTAATTGGTAATACTACTCGGTTATCACATTCTGATAAACGAAATAATCTAGATTCTCATTCTTGTAAATATGAATCAAATATTAAATTAAAATCTGGATAATAATATTCTCAATACCATTGATGACCAGTAACATTTAGATTTATACATGGTAAATTTTGATAATGTTCTTCAGTATATAATGATTTCAAAGAAATTCTTGCCATAAATATTAGAATAAACAACGGAAACACGGTTCATAAAAACTCTACTGATTGATTTTCAATAATATAATTACAAATTCTTTTTCTAATTTTTACTCTATAGTAAAACCATACTACTGCAATAAGAATTGAAATTATTATTGTTGTTACTCAATCTATCAAATTATTTAATGATTCCCCTGAGAATCTTATACAGTCTTGTAAATAGTAAGCTGATCATTTTATCATTATTAAATATAATAATTATATTATAATAACGTTAATATATTCTGTTGTAAAAATGAGTGTTCATAAGTTGGATTATTAACTATTATTTCAGATGATATTAATGGGGTTCTTCTATTAATTGTTAATCGATAAGAGGAAATACCTTCTCACAGTAGAAATAATAGTAAAATAGTGGAAATAAATGATAAAATTCTTCCCAATGAGGATCACGAATGTATGTATGCATAACAATCATTGTAGTCTACATACCGTCGTGGTATTCCATTTAATCCTAAAAAATGTTGTGGTATAAATGTTAAATTTGCTCCGATAAATATTAAAATGAATTGAACTTTCTGTATAATTCTATTAAATCTAATTCCTATTATTCATGGTAGTCATAATGTTATTGCGATTATAATTGCAAATACTACACCCATTCTTAAAACAAAATGTAAATGGCCTACTACATAATATGTATCATGTAAAAGTAAATCTAATGATGCATTTGATAGTGAAATTCCTGTTAACCCACCAATAGTAAATAATAATAAGAATCCAATTACTCATATAAATAATGGAGTTATTTTCACATAAGATCCAAATATTGTGGCTAATCATCTAAAAATTTTTACACCTGTAGGTACACCAATAATTATAGTAGCAGCTGTAAAATAAGCACGTGTATCCACATCTATTCCTACAGTATATATATGATGACCTCATACAAAACATCCTAAAATTCCAATTCTTATTATTGCATAAATTATCCCCAAAGGACCAAATACTTTAAATTTACCTGAAATATGCATTAATGCTTCTGAAACAACACCAAATCCAGGTAAAACTAAAATATAAACTTCTGGATGACCAAAAAATCAAAAAATATGTTGAAATAAAATCGGATCTCCCCCTCCAGACACTTCAAAAAATGTAGTTCCAAAATTACGATCAGTTAATAATATAGTAATTCCTCCTGCTAAAACTGGTAGAGAAATAATTAACATAATTGATGTAATAATCACTCTTCATACATACATAGATATACGATCTATAGTAAAAACATATGAACGATTAAAAAAACAGGTTGAAATAAAATTAATTCTACCAGCAATTGATGAAACTCCGGCCAAATGTAATGAAAAAATTAACAAATCTACTCTATGATTTGGATGGCCTATTCATAAAGATAATGGTGGATATACAGTTCAACCTGTTCCAGCTCCAGTATTTAAAAATATAGACAATGCGAATAATAATATTGATGGTGGTAATAATCAAAATCCTAATCTATTTAATCGTGGAAATGACATATCTGGGGCAGATATTATTAAAGGCAATATTCAATTTCCAAATCCCCCTAAAAGAATTGGTATAACTATGAAAAAAATTATCGCAATAGCGTGAGCAGAAACAATAGTATTATAAAATTCATTAACCAAGCCATTTATATTAAATGATCAAGGTGATAATAAAATAATTCGAATTAGTATAGATAATGATAATCCTAATATTCCTCCTCAAATTCCAAACAATATATATATTGTTCCAATTTTTTTGTGATTTCCTGTATATAATCATTCTATCATTATATGGATTGTTATCTTTTTTCTTGCAAAGAAAATATGCTATTTACATCTTAAACCCTAACCCTAACTATAAAGTCAATTTAAACTAGAGTATTATTCTAAAAATTAACAATTTTTTGCATCATTATATTATTATGCTTAACTCTATGCATAAAATTAGTATATTCATTTCAATTTTCCTAAATTTCATTCAATTAATAATCTTAATAGTATAAATACTAGAAACAATTGAGACATAATATATAAATTCAAATAAAATCTAGAAACATAAGATATTATAGCCACTAAAATGACAATTTCTAAATCAAATAAAACAAAAATTAAACTAATCATAAAAAAATTTAAAGAAAATGGAAGACGATTTAATTTGAATCTTTCAAATCCACATTCAAAACTGTATTTTTCTTTTATAAAACCAATTAATCTAAATTGTCGAACCAAAAGTATTATTAAAACTACTATAAAAGATAAAAATAGAAAAGTGAATTGTATTATAATTTGGAGAATTACTTTTTTAGACCCTTTTCGACAATATTTTTTACATTTATTATTCGTAGACTACTAACTGAAAAATTTAATAAGCAAATTATAAAAAATAATATAATAACTATTAAAAAATAAACTAAAGGACTAACTTGATATAATAATAAAATTAAAGAGTTGATCTCTAATTTGACAAATTAGTGTTTTATTTTATTTAAACTAATTCTTTATAAATTAATAATAATAATAATAATAGCTTTAAGTTATATAAACTATAAACCTTCAAAGTTTAAAAAGAATGAATTCAAGCTATCAGGTTAATGACCTCAGCAATAAAAAATTGTAAATAATATCAACCAAATAGCATCAACAAAATGTCAATATCAAATTGATAGTTCAAATCTAATTATGGAATAAGTAGTAAAATAACTTTTTAATATTACAAACATGCATACTAATAAGGCAATTGTACCAATAATAACATGCATTCCATGAAATCCTGTGGCCATAAAAAAAATGGCACCTCCGACTCCATCTGTAAAATCAAAAGGCAAACTTATATATTCTAATGCTTGAATAGAGATAAACATGAAACTTAAAATTAGAGTAAAAATTAATCAATGTAATGAATATGAGTTTTTATTTCTTGATTCAAAATAAGATATGGTTACAGTAGCTCTCCTACTAACTAATAAAATAGTATTTAAACTAGGAGCACCTATAAATCTAGGCAATCACAAATTTACAGGAGGTCAATGATTCAATTCTGGTGCTAACCTAGAATACATATACATTCAAAAAAAGGTGACAAAAAAAAATGCTTCTCTAATTAAAAATAGTACAATTGCAAACTTAGTATTTCTTAAAATATCATCTCTAATTCTACCAGTAATAGTTTCACGAAATGAATCCCGAAATCATATTATTATAATTAATAAAAATATAATTAATCTAAATAGTAATCTTAAATTATTTTTCGTAATTTCTATTTCATGAATTTTTATTGAAGAAATTAAACTTAAAAATAGTCTTACTAAAGAGAAAGAAATTAAAAAAGCTCAAGGTCTAGAATATTCAATAAATTTTTTCATATATGATCTTATATTTTTTTAAAAAATAATATTATTTTAATAAAAAAAGTTTTGATTACATCTAAAAAAGGAGATAATTTGATATTAAAATTAAAATTATAAGATCTTTTATGAACTTTTCACTCAGGCAAAATAATTATCTCGGTATAATATATATTTGATAAAATAATAAATACTAAAGTTTGAACTATTATTACAAAAATTTCATAAATTCTAATGAATCTAGTTAAAATGTTTAAAGATTTAGAAAAATCAACTAAAAATATCCCCACAATCAAATTTATTATTATTCGAAACGGTAAAGAAATAAATCGAATGAAAAATCTTAAATTATGAAAAAATCATAACATAAAATTTAAAATATACCATCTAATAGGAATTTTTTCCCCAAAAAGTTTTATTCCTCCAGTAAAAATTATATATATTCAAACAGTCAACAGAAATATAGTAGTTATGATTAAAATTAATCATCTTTGACTAAAAGGTACTCAATTAAATGAAAATAAAGAATAAAAATTAATGATGAATACTAAAAGTCTTATACAACCAATTAAAGAGTAAAAATTTAAACTACTTAGCATACTAATATACATAAATTTATTTAAAATTCAATTTCAACGCGTCTTGAAAAACGCCATTTTAGGAATTAATAACAACAATACAATAAAATAAACCAAAGATATTACTCTATTAACATTTTTTATTGTATTTCATATTATTCCAGATAATTCTATGTGAGGATATATTATATCATGAAAATCAGTACTACCAAAAATTCTATTATACAGAAAAATAAAAACCAAAAACAACAAAATAATTGATAATATAATGGATATGAAAGATAACTTAAATTTTTTCATATATATTTTTTCAGATTTAATCTGATCCATTCGTTCCTTTCGTACTAAAAAAGATATAAATAATTTTTATTAAAGAGAATCCGACCTGTCTTTCGACGGTCTAAACTCAAATCACGTAAAAATCTCACGTCGAACAGACGTTTCTTATAAAACTTCTTCATTTTATAATTTAATGATTCAACATCGAGGTCAAAAACAATAATTTAGATTAGATCTCATAATTATTATTTTGCTGTTATCCCTAGAGTAATTTTGTAAAATATAATATAGTTTATTTAATATTATTATATTATTTTATCCCAAAAAAATAAAAATTTCTAGGGTCTTCTCGTTTTAATAAAAATTTAAAGCATTTTGACTCTAATTTTGATTTTTATAATATTAAAAATTAATAGTTGGTATTACTTTATTCCTTTCATTCTAGTTTAAATTTATTAAACAAATGATTTTGCTACCTTTGCACAGTCAGGTTACTGCGGCTATTAAAATATATCATTGAGCAGGAAAATTATATTAAAAATTTAATACAATGTTTTTATTAAACAGTAGAATACCAATTGCCGAATTATAATTCCTAATTTTTATATATACTCACTTATTTATTATTGATTAAATTAATATTTAAATTAATCATATAATATTATTATACAAATAAAGTAAAATTTTTATTACAATTAATTCGAAAAGACATTTCTAATCCTTCTAATTTACTAATAAAATTTTATATATAAGGTTATCCTTATATAATTAAATATAAAAAGATATCTAATAATTTAACTAAATTTCTCAATAATTAAAATATTTAATGTTAATATCACTAACATATAATATTATAATAAATTATTATTTTTCTTTTATAGAAAATCTTCTTATTTTAAAATAATCCTAATACAAAAGGAAAAATTATAAAATTAAAATTTATAAGAAATAAACTACCTTTTTATTGTAAATAAAATATACTATTATACTAATTTCTTATAAACTAGATTCTTTTTCCAAAAAATCTACTTTGTTACGACTTACCTCTTACGAGGGTGACGGGCGATATGTGCATAAAATAAATCTAAATCATACTAATATACTGATAGTTATTATTACTTCTAAATCCTTTAACATAAAAAACATAACATTTTTCATGTTAGATAAAACAATAAATTTGTAAGTCATTTCAAACCTTTATATTATTTGTATCTAGACCTGATAACATATGATACTATATACCTAAACCAATCTCAAATTGGATTTTAACGGCGATATACAAAATTAAATAAAGGAATTAACGAGGGTTGTCGATTAAAGAACAACTCCCTTTAATAGATAATTTTACCGCCATCTTAATTAAGTTTAAATTTAAATTTACTTCTTCAAAATTAAAATTTCAAATAATGAGGTATCTAATCTCAGTTTTTATATAAAATTTTATATTTTCATATGTAAGAAAATTTAACAATATTTTTCACAACCAATTAAATTAAAATAATACAAACAATTCTATGAAAATATGAAGAGAAAATAATCAACAGCTAAAGTATAACCGCGATAGCTGGCACAATAATTAATCACTAATAATATTCCCATGTCAAATATTATTGCATAGATTTATTTTGTGTATAAAACATTACATCAAACAAACACAATTTAATTATTTTTACCAAAAGCTATAAATTCTAAAGAAAAGTGATTATAAATCATATTTTAAGTTAGAAGCTTAAATTTCTTTTCTTATTCAAAAATAGCTAATACAATAATTCTAATAAATCACACAAAAAACCATCATAAAAAATAACATCTAACCAAGACAGTCAACCAGCAAGATATATAAGCATCAGCTCCTCATGATGCAACTCATCCTAGCAATAAAGCCAATATTAACAAATATACATTCAAAAAAGAATACAACTTAAACTTTTTTAAATCTTGCATGATAAAACTAGGTAATAATCAAAATATAAAAACACCTAAAATTATTAAAATCAAACCTCCCAACTTTCTTCTTCTACTACGCAATAAAGCGTAAAATGGCAAAAAATATCATTCAGGTTGAATATTAATAGGAGAAGATAAACGATTAGCATATATAAAATTTTCTGGATCACTACTTCAATAAGGATAAATTAACAATAATCACAACACGCATATAAACAATATAACTCTTAATAAATCCTTAGATGTAAAAAAAGGAAAGAATTTAACTTTAATTATAGAACTATGAGATCCCAACGGATTGGATCTACCAGTGTTATGCAATAATAATATATGAATTACAGCCAAACCTAAAATACCAAAAGGTATTAAATAATGTAATGTAAAAAAAAATTGAAGAGTTCGACCACTAACACTATATCCTCCTCAAATTCAATCCAACAACATTTCACCAACAAAAGGAATAGCCGAAATAAAAGATGTAATAACAGTTGCAGCTCAAAAACCTATATTTCCCCAAGGTAATACATATCCTATAAAAGCTACCAAAATAGTTAACAACAAAATAACATTTCCACTCAATCAACTAAAAAATAACATAAAAGAATTATTTATTAATCCTTTATATATGTGACAATACATAATTAAAAAAACAAATGAAGCACCATTCAAATGAAGAAAACGTATGAAAAATCCAAATTTTACTTCACGTATAATATTAATTACACTATCAAAAGCTTCTAATTCTCTTGGAATAAAATAAAAAACCAAAAATAACCCAGTTATAACCTGAATTCTTATAACAATTCCCAATAAACTACCTAGATTTCATATATACGAAATATTATAAGGAGTAGGTAAATCAATTACTTTAGACAACATACCCAAACTATTTAATAAAGATTTTTTCATTAAACAAAATTTATACCACAACATCATTATAAAGATCGAATAGGATATTTAAAAACATTTAAAATTGAAGAAAGAAAACAGAAAATAAATATCAATAAAAAAACTACTATATATAATAATTCTTTGAAATTTATTACATAAGAAATAACAGAAAAAGAAGTAAAAGAAAAATCAAACCCTCCTAAAAAAGAAAAATATTTTTCTGTATATACAGAAAAAATTACAAAAAAAACCAAAAACAAAATTAAAGAAAATTTAATACTCATATTATAATTAGGAACTAAAGATGATATATATATTAGCATTAATAATAAACCACCTCTATAAACCATAATAAATAAATATACAAATAAATTAGTTCCAACTGACTCAAAATATTTCAAAAAAGAAATAACAATCCTAATTAAAAACACCATCAAACTTATCATTAAAGGATGACTAAATAATAAATATAATAAAGAAAGAATTCATATAAATATTATAATTCAGAATATAGTTTATTAAAAACATGAGATTTGGATTTTCAAAAATTAATTCTGAATTAATTAATACTTTCTTTAACCTTAGATTTACAAAATCTATATTCCAAATAAACTAAAAAAGCTATAATAGAATTAATAATTATTTTAGTTGCATTAATAAAAATAACTTTTACAAGAAAAAATCTATTATCTGTCTTAATTAGATTAGAACTAGTTAACTTATGCATTATCAGTATAACATGACAAAGAAATTGATCATTTACATTATGAATTCTTATTATAAGAGTAGTTCATAGAATCATTGGATTTATAATATTACTAATAATAATTCGTCAACACGGTAATGACAAAAACATGAACATTTCATTTTAACAAACATTAATTGAAAATACTTCAAACTTAATTTCGACTTAAGATTAGATTATAAAATCAATGTTTAATTCATATTTCAAATTTCTCATAGCTTAAATTTAAAGCAAAACTCTGAAGAAGTTTAGATCAAGAGAAAATACTACATTATATATTACATTACTTATCATTAGTTATTGTTAAACAAAATTTTATCATTTCTATTAATTATTTAACCGAAAAAATTCATATCTTAAAATTAAAAATTTTATGCTTTAAATTTAAGCTATTCGATTTGATTTTCTGAGTTGTTGTTATACAGAAAAATAATTAATTTGACAACATATTAATTTATAAAACTGTAAATTTTAAAAATTAATAATTATAAAGTTGTTAATATACTAATAAGATAGATAAACAATAAATGAGTAGAATCTAATAAATAGAAATACAATGATAATGTATGTAAGCATAATTTTATGCCTATTCAAATAAACAAAATAGATAATGAAAGTTTGAAACTTTCAAATTCACAACAAGTGACTATTTTGACATTGATTAAATTATTATCTTTCTGGCAGAAAAATGCAATAAATTTAGAATTTATATATATGATATATTAAATCATGAAAGATAATAATAACTGAAAAATATTTAATATCAAAACAAAATATAAATATTTATTTTATAATAATTAGTAGAATTGTCTTATTAATATGATTAAATTCAGGATATTTTGGATCAATCAGAAAAATAATATCAAGAGAATCAATACTATGTTATATAATAATAATTATACTTATTTTAATATTTGTGTTTTTCTTCTTTTACTTATCCTATTTTCCAAAAAATTTTGTAATATATATTTACATTTATATTGCTATTTTAAGTATATTTTTTATGACAAACAGATTAATATTATTTTATATTACATTTGAATTATCTATTATCCCAATATTTATTATTATTGTTGGATGAGGAAATCAACCAGAACGGATAATAGCAACAAATTATCTAGTAATTTATACAATAACGTTCTCCCTTCCATTATTATTAATAATTACATATATAATCAATAACATAAATTCTACATGGATTAATCAAATTAATAATAACATTAGAAATATATTTTGATTTATTATGATTATTCCATTTTTAGTTAAAATACCTGTATATATATTTCACTTGTGACTACCTAAAGCACATGTAGAAGCACCAGTAATAGGAAGAATATTTTTAGCAAGAATTTTATTAAAAACTGGAAGATTCGGATTAATAAAAATTAATGATATTTCACCAAAAATAATCAATAACTACATTATAACATTATCTTTAATATTAGCCATTAGATCAAGACTAATATGTATAATTCAAACAGACATAAAAAAATTTGTAGCCTACAGAAGAGTAGCCCATATAACAATAATAATTTCTCTCATAAGAATAAATTCAAATTTTTTATTTAACGGGATAATTATTTTAATATTATCCCACGCAATCATTAGAAATATTATATTTTATTTAACAGGATATACAAGAAACAGTAGAAAATCACGTGTTTTATTATTTCAACAAAATTATATTAACATAATTCCTATAATATGATTTATGATTATAATAGTCTATTTTTTTAATAGAAGATTACCCCCTTCAATTAGAATAATCAGAGAATTTATAATTTTTATCAATAGAATGTTATTATGAAATGGAAATATTATTATATCGATAATTTTATTTTTATTGTTAATATATTATTCTATTTGATTTTTATCAATGTTTAATTATAGAAAAAATAATACTACTACTTACTCATGATCAAGAATAACTGATCTAATAATAAATATTATACATTGTTTATTTTATGTAATTTTTTGAATAAATCTAAATACAATTATATAAGTTAATTTAGTTTAAAATTACTAAAACATTGATTTGTGGAATCAAAAATAATATTAACAATAAACTTAACAGTATATACAATTATAGCCATTTTATCGTTAATAATATTAATTATACTGTTATTTAATGGAATTATTACCCTTATAAATATAAATATTTTAACTAGAACTTGAGATATATCATTTGAGTTTAACAATCCCTACATTAAAATATTCTCAATTACTGTTATTGTTTTATCTATATTTATTTCATTCTATTGCTTACAATATATAGACTCAGATATTAGTATCAATCGATTTTGTTGAATTTTAATTTCTTTTATTTCAAGTATATTAATTTTAAACATAAGAAACTCAAATTGAATTTTATGATTAGGTTGAGAAGGACTTGGAGTAACCAGTTTTTTACTAATTATTTATTACACAAACTGAAAATCCAATAATTCGTCAATAACAACTTTAATAATAAATCGAGTTGGAGATTTTTCTCTTTTATTAATAATAAGATCATTCTGTTGTTACTTATTATGGGATATTAACAATTATAAACTCTCTCCATTCTTCTGTATAATTTTAATAATAGCAATTTTTGCTAAAAGAGCCCAAATTCCATTTCAAAGATGATTACCAATTGCTATAGCAGCCCCAACCCCAGTCAGATCTTTAGTACACTCATCAACACTGGTAGTAGCAGGGGTAATAATTTGCATTAAAATAAATAACTATTTTTTCAATACTTCAATAACAATTATAACAATTATTGGATTCTTAACTAGACTCTATGCAAGATTTATAGCTATTGTAGAAAAAGATTTCAAAAAAATTTTAGCATACTCTACTATGTCACAAATTGCCCTAGTTATATTTATGGTATCATCTAATTTAACTAAACTCATAGTATTTCATATTATTAATCACGCTTTTGCTAAAGCATTACTATTTATAAATGTAGGCTTATATATTCTATATTTATTTGGTAATCAAGAAAGACGAAGACTAGAAATAAAAACAATAAACAGTTCAATCATTTCTTTTATGTTAATTATAAGAATAATAATTATATGTGGTTCATTTTTTACATCTTGCTATTATTCTAAAGAATATCAACTAATTTTTACGTATAATCAAGAATCACTAAGATATATAACAAACATTATAATTTTTATATCATTTGCTTATTCTATTCGAATAATCGTTTATATTTTAATAAATGTAAACACAAAGATCATTCAAAATTTTATAATTAAAGGCAATATCACAAATATTATACTATTATTTTTATCGTTAATGTCTGGATGACTACTATCATGAAATTTTTCTATTCCATTTAACCTAGAATGAAGAACAAAAAAAATAACAATAATATTTTTACCAATTTTGATCATTATTATATCAATTCACACACTAAAAAACATAATAAATTTAGATATTGAATACAACTATCCAATTAAAAATACAATAAAAACAAATTATGCAATTTATAAAAAAATCAAATTTATATCAATCTCAAAAAATATTATACTAAAACAATACATATTTATATCAGAAATAAAATTCATCATGATTCCAATTGGAATCCTTATATTACTAGTTATTATTTAATATTTAGTAGTATAAGCTAAAATAAGCTATTGGGCTCATACCCCGAATATACGAAAGTTACTACTAATTAATCTAATTAGATGATTTAATTTCTATATTATTATTATATTTTTAAGATTAAGTACCAGAAATTGATTATCAATATGAACTATGTTAGAAATCAGATCCTGAATCATATTAATCTTAATTATTTCTGACGAAATAAATTTCTCATCTATATTTAAAATATATTTTATATTTTCTATTATTTCAATCATACTTTTATCGATATGAATAACAAATATTGTTAAACAACAATGAATTTTACTATTATTTTCATTAAAAATAGCTATTCCACCTTGCCATTGATGATTATCTTGAATCATAAAAGATATAAAATGAAAAATGATATGATGGTTTACCACAATACATAAATTTATACCAATAATATTTTCTCTACTAATTCTTAATATAAATATATTAATACTATGATGTATTATATCATCTATTTTTAGAGCTATAAGTACATGAATATCAAACTCAGTATTTAACATTATTTTTTTCTCTTCATGTATACATTCAAATTGAATATGAATTTCAATCTATGATATATATAACTTTATAATATATTTTATTATATATACAACCATAATATTGTTTATTTTTCACATTATAGAAAAATGAAATTTCTTTCAAAGAAATTTTACACTATCATTATCCATATTAATAATCATTGGTTTCCCGACTAGTTTTTTATTTTTTATAAAAATGAATATTACTAATTTATTTTCTAGTTTTAATACAATAATAATATGAATAATCTTATTATCAAACATCTTAATAATTTATCCCTACACCCGAATAATTTGAATTTCATTTAACAATAACATAAAATCAAAATTCATTAATCATAACAAAAACATAATTAAACCATTATACCTAGTAATACTAATTTTTCAATTTACCATTTGACCAATAATAATTTAATTAGGAGAATAATACAACAAGTATATTAATTTTTAAATTAATAATAATTACTAATACATTTAATTAATTTAGTGTATCAGCACATTTAGTTTCCACCTAAAAAGAAAATGTTAATATGTATTTTAGTATATAAAGTACATAAAAATTTGAATTTTAAAGAATAAATACAAAGTATGAAAGTATAATATAACTAAGTATATAAAATTGCAAGTTTTAAGGTTTATCTTTCTTTTA